AATAAGATGCCTGAACTAATAGGACTATTTTGATAGAATAGAACATGTATTTATTATACTCTTATTATTTTTATATCCCATGGAATTAAACCATAACCTGAAAATTCAAAATTTCCTGTGCATCCTTGACACCTGAATATAGGGTTATCAAATTAAGAAAGGTAAGCTAAGCTAAAGCTACCAGGTTCATACCCTGTTTATAGAGATTGTGACTCTCTCCTCTCTAATTAAAAAAAGAAGATGATTATTTATTAGAACTTTAATTCTGAGAACTCTAATTACACTCTCAGCTAACAATTGAATTAGAATATGAATCGGTATTGAAATTAATATAATATCTTTTATTCCTTTAATTCTAAATAAAGTAAATAAATCAAGATCCGAAGCTGCTATAATTTATTTTCTAACCCAGAGAGTCAGAAGTATATTATTAATAATAATAATTTTAATCATAATATGTAAGTATTTGATCCCTAAATCCATAATTAATGGAATTCTGATAATTAGAATCTTCATTAAATTAGGAGCCGCTCCATTCCACATGTGACTGCCTATAATTATAGCAAAATTAGAATGGAGTAAATGTGCTATTCTAATAACATGACAAAAATGTGCCCCTTTATTTATTATTAGAAATATAAACAATAATATAATAATAAATATTACCATTATTATCTCTTTAGCAGTTGGAAGATTAGGGGGTTTAAATCAAACCTCCTTACGTAAAATAATAGCTTATTCATCTATTAATCATTTAGGATGAATACTGGCCATTAATAAATCTATAAATCTATGAATAATTTATTTATTAATTTATAGAATTATGACTTTATCTTTATGCTACTTTTTTTTTAATTATAAATTTAATTTTATCAATCAAATAAGAAGTATTAATATAAATAATACTGAAAAAATAAGATTATTTATTATAATACTAAGTATGGGGGGATTACCTCCTTTAATTGGATTTTTACCTAAATGAATTACTATTCAGAGACTTATTAAGGAACAAGAAGTTTTTATTACTTTAACAGCCGTAATATTTAGCTTAATCACATTAATATTTTATTTACGTATAATAACTAATATATTCCTATCCTTCAATTCATCAATTAAATGATCTTTTAATTATTTTAGCTACTTTACCTTAATTATTATAATAATTAACTTAAGTTTACCCGTTATTATAATTATAGACATCTTATAAACTATATATTTAACTTAAAAGCTTTAAGTTAAATAAACTATTAACCTTCAAAGTTAAATATATATATTATTTATATAAGCTTTAGATTAAAATCTACTTTAGAATTGCAGTCTAATATCATTATATTGACTATAAAGCTTAATGTGATAGAGGGCTAGATAGCCATAAATAAATTTACAATTTATCACCTAATTATTTCAGTCACTCTATCTTTCATATTGAATAAATGATTATATTCAACTAATCATAAAGATATTGGAACCTTATATTTTATCTTTGGAATATGAGCAGGAATAACCGGCTCCGCAATAAGATTAATTATTCGAATTGAACTTGGGCAACCAGGAAGATTTATTGGAGATGATCAGATTTATAATGTTATTGTTACAGCACATGCTTTCGTGATAATTTTCTTTATAGTGATACCAATCATAATTGGAGGATTCGGGAATTGACTTGTTCCTTTAATAATTGGAGCTCCCGATATAGCATTTCCACGAATAAATAATATAAGATTCTGATTACTTCCCCCTTCTCTCACCTTGCTTATAATAAGAAGATTAGCAGAATCAGGAGCTGGGACTGGATGAACTGTATACCCACCGTTATCTAGTAATTTATCCCATAGAGGAGCTTCCGTAGACTTAGCTATCTTCAGTCTACACTTAGCTGGAGTATCCTCAATTTTAGGGGCTGTAAATTTCATTTCAACTATCATCAATATACGCCCTATAGGAATAAACCCTGAACGAATTCCTTTATTTGTTTGATCAGTTGGAATTACAGCATTATTATTACTATTATCATTACCTGTATTAGCAGGAGCCATTACAATACTATTAACTGATCGAAACTTTAATACCTCTTTTTTTGACCCCTCAGGAGGAGGAGACCCAATCTTGTATCAACATCTATTCTGATTCTTTGGACATCCAGAAGTTTATATTTTAATTTTGCCAGGATTTGGATTAATTTCACATATTATTAGTCAAGAAAGAGGTAAAAATGAAACATTTGGAAATATTGGAATAATTTATGCCATACTAGCTATTGGGATCTTAGGGTTCATTGTCTGAGCACACCATATATTTACAGTTGGTATAGATGTGGATACCCGGGCCTATTTCACCTCAGCAACAATAATTATTGCTGTTCCAACTGGAATTAAAATTTTCAGTTGACTGGCTACAATACATGGAATTAAAATAAATTACTCTCCTGCAATATTATGAGCCTTAGGATTTGTATTTTTATTTACTATTGGGGGCTTAACAGGAGTAATCTTGGCTAACTCTTCAATTGATATTATTCTACATGACACCTATTATGTGGTAGCCCACTTTCATTATGTATTATCTATAGGAGCCGTATTTGCTATCATTGGAAGATTCCTTCAATGATTCCCGCTATTTACAGGATTAACAATAAATCCCAAATGATTAAAAATTCAATTTATTACAATATTTACAGGAGTAAATATAACATTCTTCCCTCAACATTTTTTAGGTTTAAGAGGTATGCCCCGACGGTACTCAGACTATCCTGACAGATACACTAGATGAAACATTATCTCATCAGTTGGAAGATTAATATCAATAATTAGAATCATTATATTTATTATAATTTTATGAGAAAGTATTATCTCTAAACGAATTTTAATATTTAATGAAAATATAACATCAAGAATTGAATGATTACAAAAAACTCCTCCCACTGAACATTCATATAATGAAATTCCTATTGTAACCTCAGTATTCTAATATGGCAGATTAGTGCAATGAATTTAAGCTTCATATATAAAGGATTCCTTTTATTAGAAATAACAACCTGAGGAAATATTATAATTCAAGATGCGAACTCTTCACTAATAGAACAACTTATCTTCTTCCATGATCACACAATCATAATTCTTTCAATAATTACAATTATAGTATTATATATTATAATTAGATTAACAAAAAATACACTAATTAACCGATACTTACTTGAAGGACAAACTATTGAATTAATTTGAACAATATTACCTGCAATCACTTTAATCTTCATTGCACTACCTTCACTACGATTACTTTATATAATTGATGAAATTAATGATCCCTCCCTGACCCTAAAAGTTATTGGGCACCAATGATATTGAAGATATGAATATTCAGATTTCAGAGAAAATGAAATTGATTCATATATAAAGCCAACTAGTGAAATAAAATCTGAAGATATCCGTCTATTAGATGTGGATAACCGAACAGTATTACCCATAAATACCCAAACACGTGTTGTAGTTACAGCAGCAGATGTTCTACACTCATGAGCAGTACCTGCCTTAGGAATCAAAATTGATGCAGTCCCCGGACGATTAAATCAGGGCACAATTAATATAAACCGGCCAGGAATTATATATGGCCAGTGTTCAGAAATCTGCGGAGCTAATCACAGATTTATACCTATTGTTATTGAAAGAACAACAACAGAAAATTTCCTAAAATGAATTAACTCAATATCATTAAGTGGCTGAAACTTTTAAGCATTGGTCTCTTAAACCAAAAAATAGTAAATTAAAGGATACTCTTAATGATTAAAAGATTTAGTTTAGCCCAAAACCTTAACTTGTCAAGTTAAAATCATTTATTTTAAATAGTCTTTAGTGCCTCAAATATCACCCTTATGATGGGAAATCTTATTTATTATTTTTTCATTAACTTATTTAATATTTAGTATCATAATTTATTTTTACAGAAAGTATAATAAATCTTCAAAATCTTTAAATTATAAAAAAAGCAATAACTTAAATTGATTATGATAACAAATTTATTCTCAACATTTGATCCAGCAACATCAATAAGATACTCTTTAAATTGATTAAGCACATTTTTAGGGCTATTAATAATCCCTTACTCCTACTGACTATTACCAGGACGAACCTCAGCTATATTTAATAACATTATAAAAAGATTGCATAATGAATTTAAAATGCTACTAGGCCCTAATTCAGAAGGCATAACTTTATTAACTATTTCACTTTTCATATTCATCTTAATAAATAATTTTATAGGATTAATGCCTTATATTTTTACAAGAACCAGACATTTATCCTTTTCATTGACATTAGCCCTGCCCTTATGACTAAGAATAATAATTTTCGGTTGAACAAAAAACACTAATTCGATATTTGCCCACCTTGTTCCTAATGGAACTCCTAGACTATTAATACCTTTTATAGTATTAATCGAAACAATTAGAAATATTATCCGACCCGGAAGACTAGCCGTACGATTAACAGCTAATATAATTGCAGGACACTTAATAATAAGATTACTAGGAAATAAATCATTAAATGTTAGAAGCCTCATTCTATTATTCATTATAACCATTCAAGTTGGATTAATAATATTTGAAGTAGCAGTAGCTATGATTCAGGCTTATGTGTTTTCAGTATTAACAACATTATACTCAAGAGAAGTTATACATTAAATTTTATATGAAAATACACAAAAATCACCCCTATCATCTGGTAGATTATAGTCCTTGACCTCTAACAGGATCAGTTGGAGCAATAACTTTAACTTCAGGCATAGTTCTATGATTCCATAAAACCGAGATATACTTATTCTGATTAGGTGTTGCTATCCTACTATTAACAATAATTCAATGATGACGAGACATTGTACGAGAATCAACATTTCAAGGACATCATACAATCAAAGTAACTCAAGGCCTGAAAATTGGGATAATCTTATTTATTATTTCTGAAGTGTTCTTCTTCATCTCATTCTTCTGGGGATTCTTCCATAGTAGCTTATCTCCAACAGTAGAAATTGGAATAGTATGACCTCCCAAAGGAATTAAAGTATTTAATCCTATAGAAATCCCTCTATTAAATACGATAATCTTATTATGTTCAGGGATAACAGTAACATGAGCCCACCATAGCCTTATAAATAATAATTATTCTGAAGTAACCAAAAGATTAACTATAACTGTAATTATGGGTATTTACTTTACTATATTACAAGCTTATGAATATAAAGAAGCTAGATTTTGCATTAGAGATTCAACTTATGGATCCTGCTTTTATATAGCAACAGGATTTCATGGAATACATGTTATAATCGGAACTATTTTCTTAATAGTGTGTCTAATCCGCCATATTAAATGTCACTTTTCAAAAAATCACCATTTTGGATTTGAAGCAGCAGCCTGATACTGACACTTTGTTGACGTAGTATGACTCTTCTTATATATTTCAATTTACTGATGAGGTAGATAACATCCTTTTAGTATAAAATAAAATATGTTTGACTTCCAATCAAAAGATCTTTTTAAGAAAGGATACATAATAATAATCCTCACTACCCTAATTGTGGCCATTATTATTACCTGTATAATAATAATAATATGTGCACTAATCTCAAAAACCTCAAAAAAAGACCGAGAAAAAATATCCCCCTTTGAATGTGGATTTGATCCTAAAAGATCCTCACGAATACCCTTCTCTATTCAATTCTTCCTAATTGCAATTTTATTCCTAATCTTTGATATTGAAATTGCAATTATAATCCCCATTATCATCACTATAAAATGAAGACTAACTAGAACATGAATTACCACTATCATGATCTTCATTATTGTCCTAATTATAGGACTATACCATGAATGGAATAACAGTGTTTTAGAATGAGCTAAATAAATTTAATTCTCCTCAAAAGGGGGTTGTAGTTAACAATTAACATTTAATTTGCAATTAAAAGATATTAATTATAATTTAATCCACCTCATGCACAAGATAATGAAGTAAAACCCCTTTACATTTAGTTTCGACCTAAAAATAGGAATTAATTCCCTTATCTGATTTAATTAACTGAAGCCAAAACAAAGAGGCTTTTCATTGTTAATGAAACTATTGATTAATTAATCCAGTTAAAAGAGAATGAAGTCATCTAAAAGAAGCTGCTAACTATCTTTTAAAGCGGTTAAAATCCGTTTTTCTCTTATTTATATAGTTTATTTAAAACCCTTCATTTTCAGTGAATAAATAAGAATTTATTCTTTATAAATACACTCGGGAGGCTGTGGCCTATATTAACTTCTTCAGAGTTAAACTTTAAAATTTTAAGATACCCAAATTTTTAACTTTTTAAATTATCAAAACAAAGAAAGAAATAAACATAAAACTGATCAAATAAATCCTAATACTGTTAAATTCATAATAAGAATATAATGAACTTAAGTAATTTGATAAATTTGGGAGTACCCCAGAAATTAAATATTCTCCTCAACTAGAGTCCAAGAAAGAAGAACTCATCTTAGAATAAATTAACATTTTATTATAAATTATATAAGTTCTAAAATTAGGTATAAATCATATACAACCTATGAAATCAACTATATAAGTATAAATTACCCCAAAAATATTATCGTAAATTATTAATATAGATAAACTATAACCCAATCAAGCCCCTAAACCAATAATAAATAAAGGTAGTAATTTTAAATATAATGGAAAACATAAGAAAACAGGAAAAGGAAAAATTAATCATCTCAAAACTCTCCCGCTAATCACAGAAAATATAGTTAAAAAAATTAACGAATATATTATAACCTTATCTTCATTATAGTTAGAAGAAACTATTAATCCTCTATTACCTCCCATACAAAAATAAATTAAACGTATTCTATAACAAATAGTTAACCCAATTGATATATAAAATACCATAAAAATATATAAATTACTAAAACCATAATTTAACTGCTCTAAAATTAGATCCTTTCTATAAAATCCTGATAAAAAAGGAAAACCACATAAAGACAAATTAGAAATACAAAAACATGAACAAGTAAAAGGAACACAATTAACCAAATAGCCTATATGACGAATATCTTGAGAATCATTCATACAATGAATAATTAAACCAGCACATAAAAATATTAAAGCCTTAAAAAATGCGTGTGTTAATATATGAAAATATGAAAAAACAGGATATCCCATGAATAAAATTCTCATTATTAATCCTAATTGACTTAAAGTAGATAAAGCAATAATTTTCTTTAAATCATATTCAAAATTAGCTGATAACCCAGATATAAATATAGTTAAACAAGAAATTAAAAGAAAAATATCTAAATTAAATAAATATAATAATTCACTAAATCGAATTAGCAAATAAACTCCTGCAGTCACCAATGTCGAAGAATGAACCAAAGCAGAAACAGGAGTAGGTGCAGCCATAGCAGCAGGTAACCAAGAAGAAAAAGGAATCTGAGCTCTCCTAGTAAAAGCCGAAATAATTATTAAAAATATTAACCATCAAGATACTTCATAAGATATAAAACTTAAATAATAAATATAATTTCAACAACCCATATTAAATAATCAAGCAATGCCAATTAAGATAAAAACATCTCCAATTCGATTACTTAAAATAGTTAATATCCCTGCATTATAAGACTTAACATTTTGATAATAAATTACTAAACAGTAAGAAACCAATCCTAAACCATCCCATCCCAATAAAATACTCACCAAATTAGGACTAATAATTAAAAACATTATTGATAGAACAAATAAAAGAACAATATACAAAAACCGAACCCTAAATAAATCCAGTGATATATAAGAAAAAGAATAAAAAATAACCATAGAAGAAATAAATAATACCCCTCCTATAAATAATATAGATATCCAATCTAAATAAATAGATATAGATAAACAAGATGAATTTAAAGTAATAAGCTCCCAATCCAACAATAGAGAATATCTATTACATAATAAGATAAACCCTATCAATAATAAAATTAAACCAAAAAACAATAAAACTAAAAATCAATATTTATATAATCTAATAATGGATCTAAGGAATTTTATTAACTCCACCTACAACACCACAAATTATTATTCTCTATTAAACTACTTAAATCCATTTATAAAAATACAGAAATCAAATCAAACTTTAAAATCATAATATTTAAAGGAATAAAATGAAACAAAACTAAAATATACTCACGAAGAGTAATTGAATAAAAATATATTAACCCTCCATAAATATACCCATGCTGAGTCATAGAAAATAAATAAATACTAAAGCAACAACTTATAAAAGAAAGTAAACCCAATAATATAAAAGTTATATAATCCCATGAAATAATTGAATTAATTAAATAAATCTCACCCAACAAATTTAAAGAAGGAGGAGAAGATATATTATTAGAACATAATAAAAACCAAAAAAGAGTCATACCAGGCATGCTTATTATATATCCTTTATTAATAAATAGACTCCGACTATGTCTCCGCTCATAAATAATATTAGCCAAACAAAAGAGGGCAGAAGAACAAAAACCATGACCAATTATAATAATTAGAGAACCAGTAAATCCATATACTCTATAACTCATAATACCACAAATAACCAAAGCTATATGAGCCACTGAAGAATAAGCAATAATTGATTTAATATCAATCTGAAATAAACATAAAAAACTAATAATTACAGCACCTCATAAACTCAATCTAACTCAAAAATAATTATAAGAAACTGAAGAAGGCCCAATAAATAAATAAACACGAATTAAACCATAGCCTCCTAATTTTAGTAAAATAGCCGCTAAAATCATGGAACCAGAAATTGGAGCCTCAACATGAGCCTTAGGCAATCAAAAATGAAAAAAAGGCACAGGCATTTTAAATAAAAAAGCCAAAATTATCGATAGATATAAATAAATATTAACATTATCCAAAGAAATAACCCAGAAATTTAAAGAATAAACCAATCAATTAATATAAAAAATACCTAATAATAAAGGTAAAGAAGCAAATAAAGTATAGAATAATAAATAATAACCCGCAGAAACTCGTTCTGGCTGATATCCCCACCCGAAGATCAAAAAAAGGGTGGGGATAAGAGATATCTCAAAAGAGATGTAAAAAATAAATATATTTACAGATGAAAAAGTTAATACTAAAGAAATTGTTATAACTAATATAACAAAACTAAACTCCCCTAATTTGTCTTTAATCTTATAAATTTTGTAACTAGCTATTATTATTAAAAAAATAATAAAATAAGTTAAACCAATTAGAGTATAAGAAAGAATATCCGTACCTAATAAAAGATTGGTGGGAACCAAATAATCATAATAATAATTAAAGAATATAAAGATAAAACAAATTAACATAAATATATGTTTCAACAATCAATAATTATAAATAAAAGGGGTTAAAAAAATTAGTATTAAAAGATACTTTATCATCTTAAGATAGATAAACCGGATAAATAATCATTACCTTGATTACGAACCAATCTAACCAAGATAGATAAACCAAGAGCCCCTTCACAAACAGTAAAAACTAAAAATAATAATGTAAAATAAAGATCATATCCATAATTATGCATTATTAAAAATAAAGAGAAAAAAACTCTCAAAACCATATACTCTAGTCTTAACAAAGATAATAATAAATGTTTACGAGTAGAACAAAAAACTATAACTCCTCTAAACAAATTGAATAATAAAATATACTCTAAAATAATTAGTTTTAATAGTTTAAAATATAAAACAATGATTTTGTAAATCATAAATAGGTATAATCCTTTAAAACTTCAGTAAAGAGCAAAGCTCATCATTAATCCCCAAAATTAAAATTTTACATTAAACTATTTACTGATTTATGAATATCTTATTATCAATAATAATTGTAATATCCTTAGTTTTATTATCCTTAAATCACCCTCTAAGAATAGGATTAATCCTCATTATTCAAACACTAATTACTTCAACCATCATTGGATTTATGCTGGGGTCCTTCTTTTTTTCTTATATTATCATTATTATTATGCTAAGAGGGTCTTTAGTATTATTTATTTACATAGCAAGTGTTGCCTCCAATGAAAAATTTAAATCCCCAATTAATATAATATTTATTTCTTCTATTTCAATGATATTTATTATAAGATTAAGATTTATATATCTATATAAAAGATATTTAAAGAATGAATTATATTATAATGACACCATTACATTAATTAAAATTTTTAACACAATCACAGCACAATTAACTCTATTAATAATTATTTATTTATTATTTACTATAATTGTAGTATCAAATGTATCAAAAACTAATGAAGGTCCCCTGCGAATAAAAAATTAAATATTTTATGAATAAACCTATACGAAAAACTCACCCTTTATTCAAAATCATTAATGGCTCTCTAATTGATCTACCTTCCCCCTCCTCAATTTCATTATGGTGAAATTTTGGCTCTTTATTAGGAATATGCCTAATAATTCAAGTTATTAGAGGGCTATTCTTAGCCATACATTATACAGCAAATATTGAATTAGCCTTTAGAAGAGTAGTTCATATTTGCCGAGACGTCAATAATGGATGATTAATGCGTCATACTCATGCCAATGGAGCTTCATTATTCTTTATTTGTTTGTATCTTCACATTGGACGAGGATTATATTACGGGTCCTATAAACTCCATATAACTTGATCAGTTGGAACAGCACTTTTTCTGTTTATCATAGGAACCGCTTTTTTAGGATATGTATTACCTTGAGGACAAATATCCCTTTGAGGAGCAACTGTAATCACTAATTTATTATCCGCCATTCCCTATTTAGGAAAAACTCTAGTTATATGATTATGAGGAGGATTTTCTGTTGATAATGCTACACTAACACGATTCTTCACTCTACACTTCCTTTTACCATTTATAATTACTGCACTAGTTATTATTCATTTACTATTTTTACATCAAACTGGTAGAAATAATCCTTTAGGATTAAATTCTAATTATGATAAGTCCCCTTTCCACCCATATTTCTCAATCAAGGATCTTATAAGAGCTATGATCACAATATTCTTATTCACAATTTTGGTATTATTAGAACCCCGAACATTAGGAGACCCTGAAAATTTCATCCCCGCTAACCCCTTAGTGACTCCGGTGCACATTCAACCTGAGTGATACTTTTTATTTGCATATGCAATTCTACGATCAGTCCCCAACAAGCTAGGAGGAGTTTTAGCAATATTAATATCTATTTTAATCATCATTACTCCCATAATTATCAATAAAAGAAAATTTCAAGGAAGTACTTTTTACCCTCCAAGAAAAAGATTATTTTGAAGAATAGTATCTATTATCATTTTATTAACCTGAATTGGAGCTCGACCAGCAGAAGAACCCTATATTTCCACAGGACAAGTATTAACAGTTTTATACTTCAGATATTTCCTTATAAATCCAATAGTAATGAAGATTTGAGATAGTTTACTAGAAAAATAGTTAGTCAATAAGTTTTAGATAAACATATACTTTGAAAGTATAATAAGAAAGTTAAATCCTTTCATTGACTTACCACTTAAATTAATGAATTAAATATTAATTTAATATAAAAACTAAAATACCTAAATAAAAAATAAATATATTCAGAGATAAAGGTAGAAATAACTTTCAAGTTAAATATATTAGTTTATCATAACGAAACCGGGGTAAGACCCCTCGAACTCAAATAAACCAAAAAACAATAAATATAACCTTAATATAAAAAAATAAAGAAAACAAATCACATCCTAAAAAAATAATTCTTCTTATTAAAGATATAAAGATAATATTCATGTACTCAGATAAAAAAATAAAAGCAAATCCTCCACTTCTATATTCAATATTAAATCCTCTAACAAGTTCTCTCTCACCTTCCGCAAAATCAAAGGGAGAACGATTAGTTTCAGCCAAACAAGAAGATATTCAACAAAAAAATAAAGGAAAACATATAAATATAAATCACCCCCCTTCCTGATAATATATAAAGTCTAATAAATTATAACTAAAAACAAAAATAATAATACATAACATAATTATAATTATTCTCACTTCATAAGAAATAACCTGAGCAACAGAACGAAGACTTCCTAAAAGAGCATAATTAGAATTAGAGGATCAACCTGATAATATCACACCATAAACACTTATACCAGTACAAACTATAAAAAATAAAATCCCATAATTGTTATTATAAACGTTGACCAAAAAAGGAAATAAAGTCCACAATAAAAATGATATAAATAACAAAAAAATAGGGGATGCATAATAAATCAAGTAATTAGATTTATAAGGAAAAGTCTGTTCCTTAAAAAATAACTTTAACCCGTCAGAAAAAGGCTGCAAAAGCCCTAAAACACCTAATTTATTAGGACCCTTTCGAAGTTGAATATAACCTAGAACCCTTCGTTCTAAAAGAGTTACAAAAGAAACACAAATCAAAACACAAATAACTATTAATAAATAAACAATTAAAAACAATATTATTTGTAATATTAAAATTACATAAATAAATTCTAAATTTACTGCACTAATCTGCCAAAATAATGAATTTAATAATATTCAAAAATACAAAACTATTTGATATAAATGGTCCTTTCGTACTAGTTTATATTGATATATAAGAAGATAGAAACCGACCTGGCTTACGCCGGTCTGAACTCAGATCATGTAAAAATTTAAAGGTCGAACAGACCTAGAAATTTAAGCTGCTGCACTTAAATCTAATTTTAATCCAACATCGAGGTCGCAAACTTTTCTATTGATATGAACTCTCCAAAAAAATTACGCTGTTATCCCTAAGGTAATTTAATCTAACTATCCTTAAAACGGGATCTATAATATATAAATTAATAAATAAAAATATATGGGAGTTAAATAAATCCCATTGTCACCCCAACAAAACTCCATAATATGTAAGTATTTGATATTAACAATTTAATACTTATAACAATCAAAGTAAAATTCTATAGGGTCTTCTCGTCCCACTTAAAAATCCCAGCTTTTTAACTGAAATATTAAATTCAATATTTAATGTAAAGAAAGTCATTCCCTCATCCAACCATTCATACAAGCCTTCAATTAAAAGACAAATGATTATGCTACCTTCGCACAGTCAAAATACTGCGGCTATTTAATTCTATACAGAAATCATTGAGCAGGCCAGACTTAATAAAAATATCACATCAAGACATGTTTTTGTTAAACAGGTGAAGAATAAATTTGCCGAATTACTATACATTAATTCTTAAATATACTAATTCTATCATTATAACTATTAATTTTCAATTTTATAATAACCCTTAATAAAAATCTAAAAACTTTTAATAAATAAAAATTACAATAAATATAATTATAACAAAATATATGAAGAAAATTTCTAATCCTACAAAATTTATAACAGTTAAATTGATTTTATAGAAAATCCCAAAGAGCTTATCCCCTTTAAATTTAGATTATAACATAATATTAATAATAAAATTAATTAATATATACTTAATAATCCTGAATTAAATTCACTTATTAAAGAACCAGATATTTAAAGATGAATAGCATATAACAACTAATTATAATTTATTAATAATTTTGAAACATTAAATAACAATTTATAATTATATCCTCTAAAATCGGGAAATTTAAAATAATTAATATTAACTTGATTAAACCCTGATGCAAAAGGTACAAAAAATAAATTCTACTTCCAAGATAAAGATACTAATTAACCCTTACAGTTAAATAAACTATAAATAAAAATTATCATTTCATTAAAAAATACTAAAAATAAAGTTATTTCTATAAATATATAAATTAATAAATAAAAAATTAAAAATCAAATAAACTCAAGCCAATTTGAATTGCACAAATAAATTTTTAATGTAAATAAAAATTAATCCTAGATCTTAACTTGTATAATTCCAGCCCCATCTTCCGATAGAGCTACTTTGTTACGACTTATCTCATTTTAATAATGAGAGTGACGGGCGATATGTACTTAATCAAGAACATATATCATGAATAATATATATTAAACATTACAATTAAATCCAATTTCATAAGCACAAAATAAATATACCTAATTCAATAATAAAATTAATTAAATGTAACCCATTTCAATCCCTAGTATAACTGCACCTTGACCTGACATAAATTTCCATAAAAATTAAAGAAAATTTTCTAATAAAACATTCATCAAACAGAGATATACAAGCTAATTTATAAATAACTAGGGTAAAATTTATCGTGGACTATCGATTACAGAACAGGTTCCTCTAAAATGATTAAATTACCGTCAAATTCTTTCAATTTAAAGATCTTAACTATTAATAATAAGAAAAATTTTTTACATTCAAAATAATAGGGTATCTAATCCTAGTCTCTAAAAAGAATTTCCTATAATCTTTAACCAATCATATAATTAACATTTAAATTTCACTTTAAAATAACATTAATATTGAAAACAACAATTTAAAATTAATAATATCCTAATAGAGATAATACTGGCTAATTGTATAACCGCAGCTGCTGGCACAATTTTTGCTAACCATTAAAAGATTGACTATGTCCTAAACTACTATATACATAAAAATAAAAACTGCGATTAATATGAAATCTTAATAAAATTTTTTAAATTAAATTATAAACACACGCAAATACTTACATATTAAAATCATCTAAATAAAAATCCTTATAAACTAGAATCAAATTTATACTTGTATCTAATAACAATGAACCTGTCTTACCCCGGTCCATAGTTCCTCTGGACTAGTTCAGATACTATTCACTATATACATTACATATGCAACAAGATTCCATATGAGACCTACCAATAATTATGGTACTCCTAGCTCACATTAAGTTCGCTTCAAATCTTTAACTGTTATATCTATCTATTAGATATAATATATTATATGTGTTTATAGATGACTATGTATTCTTATCTCTGGTAGTAGCTTTAACACTAATCTTCCAACTGATCAAATACTTACATATTATGTATCCCCCCAGACAGACGGCCTCCGGAACCCTCCGGCCCTTCATATACTTGAATTATGTATCAAAAATTATATTCCCCGTATAAAATTTAATCCACACTTCTTTCACAAAGAGTTGTATCTAATAACAATGAACCTGAAGGGGGGCGGGGAGAATATTCCCCCTCGCTTTGCTCGGTCTTACCCCGGTCCATAGTTCCTCTGGACTAGTTCAGATACTATTCACTATATACATTACATATGCAACAAGATTCCATATGAGACCTACCAATAATTATGGTACTCCTAGCTCACATTAAGTTCGCTTCAAATCTTTAACTGTTATATCTATCTATTAGATATAATATATTATATGTGTTTATAGATGACTATGTATTCTTATCTCTGGTAGTAGCTTTAACACTAATCTTCCAACTGATCAAATACTTACATATTATGTATCCCCCCAGACAGACGGCCTCCGGAACCCTCCGGCCCTTCATATACTTGAATTATGTATCAAAAATTATATTCCCCGTATAAAATTTAATCCACACTTCTTTCACAAAGAGTTGTATCTAATAAATTAAAAAATTAAATGGTACACAAATCATTGTAGACCTCTTCTTATAAATGTAAAACCTAAACAATCTAAATTTTCCCGATTTATCGTTATTTTTTTAAATATCCGCCAATTAACCCGTATTATAGGTTGTATAAAGTTTTATAAAGGAACTTTTATATTTATGAAATTCCTCTTCATGTAAACTTTATAACTGATAAATATTAATAATTTTTAACTTTTAAAATTGATGATAAAGTAACCTCAATGATAAATATATATTACAATTAATGAAATTCATTGATATTAAAAATTCAATATTTATTGTAATGTAAAATGATATGAACTCTGATAAATATTAATAATTTTTAACTTTTAAAATTGATGATAAAGTAACCTCAATGATAAATATATATTACAATTAATGAAATTCATTGATATTAAAAATTCAATATTTATTGTAATAGGTGAAACATAAATTATGCCCCAAAACTGGTAACTTTACTATTATTAACATATTAATGTATAATGAAAATATAATATAATTTCCCCGTATATTATAAATTTCATAAAATTAATAGATTAATTAAAATTAATGTAAAATGATATGAACTCTGATAAATATTAATAATTTTTAACTTTTAAAATTGATGATAAAGTAACCTCAATGATAAATATATATTACAATTAATGAAATTCATTGATATTAAAAATTCAATATTTATTGTAATGTAAAATGATATGAACTCTGATAAATATTAATAATTTTTAACTTTTAAAATTGATGATAAAATAGTCTCAATGATAAATAAGGCATTACAATTAATGAAATTCATTGATATTAAAAATTCAATATTTATTGTAATGTAAAATGATATGAACTCTGATAAATATTAATAATTTTTAACTTTTAAAATTGATGATAAAGTAACCTCAATGATAAATATATATTACAATTAATGAAATTCATTGATATTAAAAATTCAATATTTATTGTAATGTAAAATGATATGAACTCTGATAAATATTAATAATTTTTAACTTTTAAAATTGATGATAAAGTAACCTCAATGATAAATATATATTACAATTAATGAAATTCATTGATATTAAAAATTCAATATTTATTGTAATGTAAAATGATATGAACTCTGATAAATATTAATAATTTTTTAAAATTGATGATAAAAATAATCTCAATGATAAATATGCATTGCAATTAATGAAATTCATTGATGTTAAAAATTCAATATTTATTGTAATGTCGATGTTTGATAAATATTAATAATTTTTAACTTTTAAAATTGATGATAAAGTAATCTCAATGATAAATATGCATTACAATTAATGAAATTCATTGATGTTAAAAATTCAATATTTAATATAATGTAAAATGATATGAACTCTGATAAATATTAATAATTTTTAACTTTTAAAATTGATGATAAAGTAATCTCAATGATAAATATGGCATTGCAATTAATGAAATTCATTGATATTAAAATTCAATATTTATTGTAATGTAAAATGATATGAACTCTGATAAATATTAATAATTTTTAACTTTTAAAATTGATGATAAAGTAATCTCAATGATAAATATGCATTACAATTAATGAAATTCATTGATGTTAAAAATTCAATATTTATTGTAATGTAAAATGATATGAACTCTGATAAATATTAATAATTTTTAACTTTTAAAATTGATGATAAAGTAATCTCAATGATAAATATGCATTACAATTAATGAAATTCATTGATGTTAAAAATTCAATATTTATTGTAATGTAAAATGATATGAACTCTGATAAATATTAATAATTTTTAACTTTTAAAATTGATGATAAAATAACCTCAATGATAAATATATATTACAATTAATGAAATTCATTGATATTAAAAATTCAATATTTATTAATAATTTAACTTTAAATTGATGATATTAATCTCAATAATAAATTAAGTTTTTAAATTAATAAATTCAATTAATGATAAACATATAAATTTGCCAAACTGGTAAATTTTAGCTAATATTAATTATTATGTTTTATAAAAATTAATTTTAATTTCAATATTTATAAATTAAATGTAAATGATTAATTAAAATTAATGTAAAATGATATGAACTCTGATAAATATTAATAATTTTTAACTTTTAAAATTGATGATAAAGTAATCTCAATGATAAATATGCATTGGCAATTAATGAAATTCATTGATATTAAAAATTCAATATTTATTGTAATGTAAAATGATATGAACTCTGATAAATATTAATAATTTTTAACTTTTAAAATTGATGATAAAATAACCTCAATGATAAATATATATTACAATTAATGAAATTCATTGATATTAAAAATTCAATATTTATTGTAATGTAAAATGATATGAACTCTGATAAATATTAATAATTTTTAACTTTTAAAATTGATGATAAAGTAATCTCAATGATAAATATGCATTGGCAATTAATGAAATTCATTGATGTTAAAAATTCAATATTTATTGTAATGTAAAATGATATGAACTCGATAAATATTAATAATTTTTAACTTTAAAATTCAATACTATGGATAAAACAATTAAAATTCATTGTATTTCATTATTTATTGTAATGTAAAATGATATGAACTCTGATAAATATTAATAATTTTTAACTTTTAAAATTGATGATAAAGTAATCTCAATGATAAATATGCATTACAATTAATGAAATTCATTGATGTTAAAAATTCAATATTTATTGTAATGTAAAATGATATGAACTCTGATAAATATTAATAATTTTTAACTTTTAAAATTGATGATAAAGTAATCTCAATGATAAATATGCATTACAATTAATGAAATTCATTGATGTTAAAAATTCAATATTTATTGTAATGTAAAATGATATGAACTCTGATAAATATTAATAATTTTTAACTTTTAAAATTGATGATAAAGTAATCTCAATGATAAATATATATTACAATTAATGAAATTCATTGATATTAAAAATTCAATATTTATTGTAATGTAAAATGATATGAACTCTGATAAATATTAATAATTTTTAACTTTTAAAATTGATGATAAAGTAATCTCAATGATAAATATGCATTACAATTAATGAAATTCATTGATGTTAAAAATTCAATATTTATTGTAATGTAAAATGATATGAACTCTGATAAATATTAATAATTTTTAACTTTTAAAATTGATGATAAAGTAACTTCAATGATAAATATATATTACAATTAATGAAATTCATTGATATTAAAAATTCAATATTTATTGTAATGTAAAATGATATGAACTCTGATAAATATTAATAATTTTTAACTTTTAAAATTGATGATAAAGTAATCTCAATGATAAATATGCATTACAATTAATGAAATTCATTGATATTAAAAATTCAATATTTATTGTAATGTAAAATGATATGAACTCTGATAAATATTAATAATTTTTAACTTTTAAAATTGATGATAAAGTAACCTCAATGATAAATATATATTACAATTAATGAAATTCATTGATATTAAAAATTCAATATTTATTGTAATGTAAAATGATATGAACTCTGATAAATATTAATAATTTTTAACTTTTAAAATTGATGATAAAGTAACCTCAATGATAAATAAGGCATTACAATTAATGAAATTCATTGATGTTAAAAATTCAATATTTATTGTAATGTAAAATGATATGAACTATGATAAATATATATTACAATTAATGAAATTCATTGATATTAAAAATTCAATATTTATTGTAATGTAAAATGATATGAACCCTGATAAATATTAATAATTTTTAACTTTTAAAATTGATGATAAAGTAACCTCAATGATAAATATATATTACAATTAATGAAATTCATTGATATTAAAAATTCAATATTTATTGTAATGTAAAATGATATGAACTCTGATAAATATTAATAATTTTTAACTTTTAAAATTGATGATAAAGTAACCTCAATGATAAATATAAATAATTAATTAAGATATAAATAAAACATTA